CGGCTCTTCGAGAATGTATCATTTTAGGAATTCCAACGATTTGTTTAATCGATACAAATTGTGACCCCGATCTCGCAGATATTTCGATTCCAGCAAATGATGATGCTATAGCTTCAATCCGATTAATTCTTAACAAATTAGTATTTGCAATTTGTGAGGGTCGTTCTAGCTATATACGAAATACGTGATTAATAATAAGATAAATAAATTATTTTGGGAACTCCATAGATTTTTGAAATCGGTTACCATTCCTTAATCGCACAAAAGAGATACAAGTAACTAGGGGTATTATGTGATTAGTTGATATACAAAATATATAATTCAAGTAGGCAAGTCGAAAAATAGATGGTTGAATCAAAATAATTCTTTTTAAAGTTCTATTTCCTTCAGAGGGCAATATGAATGTTCTATTATGTTCTATCAACACACTACTAAAAGGGTTATACAATATATCTGGTGTGGAAGTCGGCCAACATTTCTATTGGCAAATAGGAGGTTTTCAAGTCCATGCCCAAGTACTTATTACTTCTTGGGTTGTAATTGCTATCTTATTAGGTTCAGCCATTATAGCTGTTCGTAATCCACAAACAATTCCTACTGACAGTCAGAATTTCTTCGAATATGTCCTTGAATTCATTCGAGACGTGAGCAAAACTCAGATTGGAGAAGAATATGGTCCATGGGTTTCCTTTATTGGAACTTTGTTCCTATTTATTTTTGTTTCGAATTGGTCAGGTGCTCTTTTACCTTGGAAAATCATACAGTTACCTCATGGGGAATTAGCCGCACCTACAAATGATATAAATACTACCGTTGCTTTAGCTTTACTTACGTCAGTAGCATATTTCTATGCGGGTCTTACCAAAAAAGGATTAGGTTATTTCGGTAAATACATTCAACCAACTCCAATCCTTTTACCCATTAATATCTTAGAAGATTTCACAAAACCCCTATCACTTAGTTTTCGACTTTTCGGAAATATATTAGCTGATGAATTAGTAGTTGTTGTTCTTGTTTCTTTAGTACCTTTAGTGGTTCCTATACCTGTCATGTTACTTGGATTATTTACAAGCGGTATTCAAGCTCTTATTTTTGCAACTTTAGCTGCGGCTTATATAGGCGAATCTATGGAGGGTCATCATTGACTAGTTTTCAAAATAGGCTTTTTTTAGCTTAAGACTTACGCAATATATGCGCGTATCACGAAAATCTGCTTAGGGAACATAACATAAGAGTAATAGTAAAAAAAGCTTAAGATCTTAGAGATATTAGGGAGTTGCAACAAACAGGGAAGTAAAAAAAAAAGGAAAGAGATCTAAAAGATCTTTTTCCTAAAATTCCAGTTCGGTCCATTTATACCCCCTCCAATGAATATTCTCTTTATATTGTTTTGTTGATTGAATTCGAATATTCAATATTATTAGCTATTAGTAATCATAATCTGAATAAGAATTTTTATGGCATTACTTATAGTATTACTACGGCGTGCTATTAAAAAAAAAGATGTTATTGTTATATAGAATGATGCCCATTCAAGTTGATTTCATCCAATTCAACGATTGACCAAAAGATAATTTTAATAAATAATAAATTACATTAACTTAGATCAATCAAATACTGATATTTCGATGCAATGATTCGATCTAACGAATTTGTACATGTAGATTGATTGTACCCGTGTGGCCGAATAATAAAAGAAAAAATAAAGATTTACAAAAAACAAAAGTGAAATTTATAAAAAAAATGGATTGGTTAGAGGAGGAGGAGCCGAACTAGATGTATGTAATCTAATTGCTATAAGACAAATCTTGTGAATGTTTCGAAGAATAATTCTAGAATCCGATTGAATGTAAGATATGAATAGTTGATTTACGTTATGGAAGAAACACATGTATATGTGATATTAGATATTTATTAGTTATATATGAACTAAAGATATAATATATCTAATTAATATCTAATACTGTGAATTTAGATAAGGATTCCAATAGAAGCCCTTCCCTTTAGTTTGTAATTGTGAATTGAATATTAATTAAATGAATAAAATGAATATTGAATGAATAATGAATAAAGAGATTAAATCAAGGAAAAAAAAACGAAAAATTCAAAGAGAATGGTTTGGAAAAAAGAAAGAAATGGAAGAACAAAAGTCATATGGATTCACAAAAATTATGTGAATATAAACTAAAAAAAAAGAAATATCGAAGTAGTTCTGATGGTTCAATAATATTATTACTTCAATTCAGAGTTCTTAGTTCCTTCGACTGTATAGATCTTAGCGATGGAATAATTAAGTCATAATTTCTTGTTTTATTGTATCATTAACTATTTACTTATTTTGGTGTGAGGAACTTATCATGAATCCACTGATTTCTGCCGCTTCCGTTATTGCTGCCGGGTTGGCCGTCGGTCTTGCTTCTATTGGACCTGGGGTTGGTCAAGGTACTGCTGCGGGCCAAGCTGTAGAAGGGATCGCGAGACAGCCCGAAGCGGAGGGAAA